ATCGGGGTTATATGTCAATAGAGAGTTGTAATATACAATATTGTAATATTATAATATTATAATAATGTAATAATGCAATACTGTAATATGAAGTATTATAAATACATCACTAGGGGTGTTCCTGTCTCCGGGGGGTAGATAGGAGTAATAAGCATCTCTGGAGTGATGGGGGGGTAGGGGGGGTGTCGCGCAAAAACGAACGGGGGGGTAGGGGGGGTAAACCTAATACTTTGGAGGAAAACATATCATTTATGCTCTTGATAACAGTAATGCAATTCTTCTATTAAAGTCTTATGTTATATCATACTGTTTCCTTGCTGCGAGAGAAATGTACAGCCTTGGTTCGGAGTACCGTGTGCACTGTGAAATGTCAAATGAAAGGAAAAAGAAAAAAGGAACCACTGACCCTCTGGAAAGAACGCTCGGCTTGGGGGGTAACGAGTCGTATGTTTGCGGGCATTAACTTATGTCAGCGTCGATAAAAGTATGAGGAATGTGTTCAAGTCTTGGCCCTGAAGTAGGAACCAAATGTCAGGAATAAATCACTGTGTGAAACCCCCACAATAGTTGTCCCTCACCTTCAATAACCGTTAGCATTAAGTAATCAACTGATGGTCGGTTCTTACTACATTAAAGATTACTTGCTGAGCGGGTAGTTGTTTATGCGTATAGTCATTAAAGGAGTTTTGTAAAGCTTCAATTACCTAACCTTTAAATAGGGGTTAGTTGTTATTCCATATCTTGGTTTTAATCTACCTACTTTGAACATGGTATTTATATGTGTAAATGCTTTTATGTGTAAATATACTTAAATGTCTTAAATGCACTATGATATGGTTAATATAAATTAATGGGGATAATACATATATGTATATAAAAGTTATCAGAATATAGTTTAATGAGAATTTTGGCTTTGGGAGCCATAGGCGGGGGTTAAAGCCCCTCTGTTCTGAGTGATAAGGGGGATTTTAACCCCCGACTTCTGGTTTACAAGACCAGCGCTCTAATCTGAGCTATTAACACGAGTTATTTTAAGACCGTGTTTTCTAGAAGGCCCACTAGTGGTATTACAACCAGGAATAGGGCAAAATATAGGACAGAGGCCAGTTGACCAATAAGGATGTAGGGGTCCTCAACGGGCATGCCTCCGATCCATGTGAGAACTAATACATCTGCAACAAGGGTTCAAAATAATAGTTGTGTTAGAGGGCGAAATGTGTTTCCTCGTTGTTTAGAAGTATGTAGGAGGGGCACTAACATTAACACAAGAATTGAGAAAAGTAGGGCTAAGACACCTCCCAATTTATTGGGGATGGAGCGAAGAATGGCGTAAGCGAATAGGAAATATCATTCGGGTTTAATATGGGGAGGAGTGACTAAGGGGTTGGCGGGTGTGAAATTGTCTGGGTCTCCCAGGAGATTGGGTGCAAATAATGCGAGAGATGCTAGGGCAATTAATATTACTGCGAAGCCGATCAGGTCTTTATACGAGTAGTATGGGTGGAAGGAGATTTTGTCCACGTTGGAGTTTAGGCCAACAGGGTTGTTGGACCCTGTTTCGTGAAGAAAGAGTAGGTGAATTATTGTTGCTGCGGCAATAATAAAGGGAAACAGGAAGTGAAAGGCGAAGAAGCGTGTAAGGGTTGCATTGTCAACTGAGAAACCCCCTCAAATTCATTGGACTACGGAGCCTCCCACGTATGGGATGGCGGATAAGAGGTTTGTAATAACTGTTGCGCCTCAGAAAGATATTTGTCCTCAAGGCAGGACGTAACCTACAAAAGCGGTGGCCATTGTGAGGAGGAGTAAGACTACTCCTACATTTCATGTTATTTTGTAAAGGTATGAGCCGTAATATAGGCCTCGGCCAATATGTATATAAATACAAATGAAAAAGAAGGATGCTCCGTTGGCATGTATATTTCGAATTAATCAGCCGTAGTTAACATCTCGACAGATGTGTGCAATTGATGAGAAGGCGGAGGCGATGTCTGATGTGTAATGTATGGCTAGGAAGAGCCCGGTGGCAAGTTGGGCGATAAGGCAGAGTCCTAATAGAGAGCCGAAGTTTCATCAGGCGGAAATGTTAACGGGAGCGGGTAGGTCAACTACTGCGCTGTTGGCTATTTTAAGTAGGGGGTGTTGTTTGCGTAAACTTGTCATTAATGTTTTGTTCTCATAGTTGAATACAACAACGGCTTTTCGAGCCGTCAGTCCTGGTTAAAGTCCTGGTGAGAATTATGAGTTATATCATTACTTCATGTCTTCTTGTGGTTGTGTTGGGGTTAGTCTTGGTTGCTTGTAACCCTTCGCCCTATTTTGCTGCTTTAGGGTTGGTTCTAGTGGCGGGTGCGGGGTGTGGGGTGTTAATAATTGAGGGAGGATCTTTTTTAGCCCTTGTTCTTTTTCTCATTTACTTGGGGGGTATGCTAGTAGTATTTGCTTATTCTGCTGCTTTAGCAGCTGAGCCATACCCGGAGGCATGGATGAGTCGGTCAGTATTTTCTAGTATGTGTGCATATCTATTATTGGTTTCCGCCTTCTTTTTATTTCTAAAGGGGGAGTTTAGTGCGTGTTGAGGGGGACACGATTGAGGGGCGGGGTTCGAGTTAGTTCGAGGGGATATGAATGGTGTGGCGCTGATATATTCTGGGGGAGGAATAATATTAGTTATTAGTGCCTGGGTGTTGTTATTAACGTTGTTTGTAGTTTTAGAGTTAACACGTGGGCTGGGTCGAGGGAGCTTGCGGGCTGTTTAATAAGCGAGGTTGAGTAAGAATACAGACATAATAGTTAATACAAATAGAATTATGTAAGATTTGATTAGTCCTTTTTGGGTATCGGTAACTTTTGAAGCTAGTTGGGAGGTGTAGGATGAAAGTCCTTTAGGGCCTAAACTCTCCGTTCAGGAGAGGTCAAGAACCTGGGTTGCAATTTTATGGGCAAAGGCGAGGTTGGTATGTGGAATTAGGCGGTGGGTAAGTGATGGGAAAAAGCCGAGCATGCTAGAGAATCGGTAGGAGTTAATTTTGGGGGAGGGGCTAAGGTGTTGTTGTTTATTATTTAATACAAGGTGCAAGGCGATTAAAAGGCCAATAATAGTAACGATTAGAGCAGATAATTTTATTATAGGGGTTATTACTATTACTGGGGTTTTAGCGGGTGTCATGTTTATAGTAATTAGTAGGCCGGCTAAAATACTTCCTCAGGCTAGGCGTTTGATAGGGTTGATAACTTCTGCAGGGGTTTCATCAATTGGGAGAAGAGGGGCCATACGGGTGGTGTTAAGAGAGACTAGGAAGATGAGACGCAGGCTATAAGCGGCGGTGAAGGAGGTTGCAACTAGGGTAAGTAGGAGGGCAAAGGAGTTAAGCGAGGATGTGTTCATAGCTTCAATAATTGCATCTTTTGAAAAAAATCCTGCTAAGAAGGGGAATCCTGCGAGGGCCAGGCTGCCGAGGTTAATACAAGAGGCTGTAAAAGGGGTGAGGTGGAGTATACCTCCTATTTTTCGAATATCTTGTTCGTCATTGAGACTGTGGATGACTGCACCTGAGCAGAGGAAGAGCATGGCTTTAAAGAAGGCGTGGGTGCAGATATGTAGGAAGGCTAATTGTGGTTGATTAAGACCGATGGTTACTATTATTAAACCTAGTTGACTGGATGTTGAAAAGGCTACAATTTTTTTAATATCATTTTGGGTAAGTGCGCATAAGGCTGTGAAAAAAGTGGTGAGGGCTCCGAGTCATAAACATGTTGTTAAGGCATAGGGGTTTTGTGCGATAAGAGGGTTTATGCGGATAAGTAAAAAGATTCCTGCAACAACTATAGTGCTTGAATGTAATAGGGCAGATACTGGTGTGGGGCCTTCTATGGCAGCTGGCAGTCAGGGGTGGAGACCAAATTGTGCAGATTTCCCGGTAGCAGCTAAGATTAGTCCGAGGGCGGGGAGGAGGGTATTGGATGTCTCTGCTAAAATAAAAATTTGGTCTAGTTCTCAGGAGTTAAAGTTAACCATGGTTCAGGCTAATACTAGGATTAGGCCGATGTCACCCACACGGTTGTAGATAACTGCTTGAAGGGCAGCTGTATTAGCATCTGCGCGGCCGCCCCATCAACCAATAAGGATGAAAGATATAATACCTACACCTTCCCAGCCAATGAAAAGTTGAAAAACATTGTTAGCTGTAATTAGTAATAATATTGCGACCAGAAATAGTAAAAGAAATTTAGTGAAGCGGTCGATTAATGGGTCAGAAGCTATATATCAAGATGTAAATTCTAAAATAGACCATGTGACATATAAGGCGATGGGGGTGAAAATAATGGTGTAGAGGTCAAATTTAAAGCTTAAGGATAGGGGTAGGTAGGAGAATTTTGTTCAGGCCCATGTGTAGGTCAAGGCTTCTAAACCCGTATTAAGAAAAAGGGCTAAGGGAATTAAGCTTACAAAAAAGGCTAACTTGATAGTGGTTTTTACTTTTAAAGGGTATGGTTTGAAGGGGGTGTCTCATACTAAAGGGGTGAGGAGTATAATTAGTACTACTAGTAAAGAAGAAATAAGGGTCTCTAAGATAGGCATTTGAGCTGCTACTTGGATTTGCGCCAAGAGTTTTTGGTTCCTAAGACCAACGGATAGACTATTATCCTTTAGAAGCTGAGTGAGCCTCGGAGTTCAACCGAGGGTGCGGTAATTAGCAGTTTCCGGTGCCCGCTTGGCCTCTCTCGGTCAACAAGGGGATTTTAACCCCTATTATTAGAATCACAATCTAAAGTTTTATTTAAACCATGTTAACAAGGGGTAGGGCATATAGGGGGGTGGTTAAGAAATAGTGATTAAGGAGGGGTTGAGGATTAGAAGAAGGAGGGGTAGAATGTGGAAGGTTATGAGGAGGTGTTCTCGTGTGAATGAGGGGTCGGGGAACTTAATATGTGCGGGGACTTGCCCTCGTTGTGTCATTAGGAACATAAAGAGTGAGTAAGCTGCTGTAATAAGTGCTGCTAGGCCTGTAAAGATAATAGTCCAGTAAGATCAGCCAAAAAGAGACGTCATAATAAGTAGTTCTCCTATTAAGTTAGGTAGGGGTGGTAAAGCAAGATTTGCTAAAACAGCAAGGAATCATCATAAAGTTATTAGGGGTAAAAGGGTTTGAAGGCCTCGGGCTAAAGTTAAGGTTCGGCTGTGTGTGCGCTCATAGTTTACGTTAGCAAGACAAAAAAGAGCTGAAGAGGTTAGACCATGGGCAATTATCAGTATCATAGCGCCTGAGAAGCCGCAGGAAGACTGAGTGAGAATACCTGCTGCTGCAAGACCCATGTGGCCGACAGAAGAGTAGGCAATGAGGGATTTAAGGTCTGTTTGGCGAGTGCAGATTGAGGCCGTTATAACGCCCCCCCATAAGGCTAAAATTATAAACGGGTAGCTTAGTGTGGGGGTCAGGGGTGTTAGAAGGGGTACGATGCGCATTAGTCCATAGCCCCCTAGTTTTAAGAGGACAGCGGCAAGGACCATCGAGCCTGCAATAGGAGCTTCTACGTGTGCTTTAGGTAATCATAGATGTACGCCGTAAAGGGGGAGTTTAACTAAAAAAGCGAGTATGCAAGCTAGTCATCAAAGTTTATTTGTATAAGAAAATGTATTAGGGGTCGGGGCTATTTGTAGGGCGAGGAGGGAGAGTGTTCCAGTGTCCCCATGTAAAGACAATAGTGCAATGAGGAGGGGGAGAGACCCAGCAAGTGTGTAAAATAAAAAATAGGTTCCTGCATTTAAACGGTCTTTTTGGTTTCCCCAGCGGGTGATTACTGCTAAAGTGGGTAAAAGGGTTGCTTCAAATGATACGAAGAAGAGAATAAAATCTGTTGCACTAAATGCTAAAATGAGGAAGAACTGTAAGAGGATGAGGAGTGTGATGTAAGTTCGTTGTTGGTTAACAGGGTTTGATGATATGTGGTTTTGGCTGGCCATGATTATTAAGGGGAGGAGTCAACAAGATAGGATAAGGAGGGGAGTGGATAAATTATCTGTTGCTATGTAGGAGTTAATAAAATGTCATCCGGGCTGAGATGTATTTTTTAATCAGGATAGGCTAAGGAAGGCCAGAAATAGGCTTTGGTAAAGGGCCGTGGGTCATAATCACTTACGAGGGGTGAGCCAGGTTGTAGGGACTATTATTAAGGTGGGGATAAGGATCTTTAACATTGCAGAAGATTTAAGGCTTTTAAGTGATCGGATCCATGAGTCCGTGCTGTGGCTACTAATAAGGCTAAACCAGTACCTGCTTCACAAGCGGAAAATGTAAGTAGAAATATAGGTGCGGATGAAAAATTAGTTGCGTCAAGGGTTAGAGCTCATAGTGAAAAAGCAAGGTAGAGGGATAGTATTATACCTTCTAAACATAGGAGGGCCGATAGGAGGTGGGTGCGATTGAAAGAGAGGCCTGTCAACCCTAAGATAAAAGCAGATATAAATGAGAAATTAATTAGAGTCACGAGATTATTATGGACTTTCACCATATTTTTTTGAGCCGAAATCAAATGTTTTATTTTAAACTAATAATCTACTCTGCTCATTCAAGACCTCCTTGAAATCACTCATAAATTAGGCCTATGGTTAACATAAGGAGGATTAAAGCGGCTCAGGCAAAGGTTGTAATAGGGGAGGGGAGGTGATCAGCTCAGGGAAGAGGGAGTAAAAGTGCAATTTCAAGGTCAAAAAGGAGAAAAAGGATGGCAATTAAGAAAAAGCGCAGTGAAAAAGGAAGTCGTGCCGACCCGAGAGGGTCAAACCCACATTCATAAGGGGACAGCTTTTCAGGGTCTGGGTTTATTTGGGGGAGGTAAAAAGAAATAAAAGCTAGGATTAAGGCTAACGCTGCTGAAATAAATAAGACAGCTACAATTGTGTTCACTACCTTTCCTTGGGTTTTCACCAAGTCCGAATGATTGGAAGTCATTTATACTAATTATACTAGAAAGGTTATGAGCCTCATCAATAAAGGGAGACATAGAGAAGTAGTCAAACTACATCAACAAAGTGTCAGTATCATGCAGCGGCTTCTAAGCCAAAATGATGTTCTGATGTGAAATGGTATATACATAGGCGAATTAAAGAAACAGCGAGAAAAATAGAGCCAATAATTACGTGAAGGCCGTGAAAGCCTGTGGTTACGAAGAAGGTTGAGCCGTAAACACCATCTGCAATTGTAAAAGGGGCTTCATAGTACTCTAGGGCTTGAAGGAAGGTGAAGTAAAAACCTAATAAAATAGTAATGGCAAGGGCTTGGATAGCAGGGGGGCGATTGCCTTCAATAATACTATGGTGAGATCATGTAATTGTTGCTCCGGATGCTAGTAGGACAGCGGTATTAAGAAGGGGTACGCCGAAGGGGTCAAGAGGTGTAACTCCTGTTGGAGGCCAGCAGCCTCCTAGGTCAGGCGTGGGTGCAAGGCTTGAGTGATAAAAGGCTCAAAAAAATCCAATAAAGAAGAAAACTTCTGAGGTAATAAATAATACTATACCACATCGAAGTCCTTTTTGTACGGGGAGTGTGTGGTGTCCTTGGAAGGTGCTTTCTCGTACAATATCTCGTCATCATTGGTATATTGTTAAGATTAATAGAATAAAGCCCAAATAAAGGGAGATTACGAGGCCGTAGTGAAATCAAAGGGCTAAACCTGCGGTTAAAAATAAAGCTGCTGTTGCCCCAGTTAAAGGTCAGGGGCTGGGATTAACTATATGGTATGCGTGTGTTTGATGGGTCATTAAGTGTTTTCCTGTAGATAAAGGGTTAATAAGAGTACGAAGACAAATGCTTGAATTATGGCGACGGCTACTTCTAGTAGAGTTAATAGAAATAGAACAGAACCTGCGAGAAGAGATACTACTGGTATTACAGGTAATAAGGCGAATGTGGCGGAGCCAATTAGTTGTATTAAAAGGTGGCCTGCTGTTAGGTTTGCAGTGAGTCGGACTGCTAGGGCGACTGGTCGAATTAAGAGGCTAACAGTTTCAATGATTACAAGCATTGGAATTAGGGCTGGAGGGGTGCCTTCTGGTAAGAAGTGGGCGAGGGAGCGGGTTGGGTATTTTCGTATGCCGATGATAACGGTGGCTAGTCAAAGAGGGACGGCTAGTGCTAGATTTATTGAAAGTTGAGTAGTGGGTGTAAAAACATAGGGGAGAAGACCTAAAAGATTGAGGAGAAGTAGGTAAACTGCTAGGGTTGTGTAAAGAAGGGCTCATTTTTGCGCTTGCTTATTTAAAGGGGAAAATAATTGACTTACAAGTTGACCGATGAATCATCCTTCTAAAGTCCGTACACGATTTGACATCTCTTTTACAGAAACGGAGCTAACAATGAATAAAGGGTATGCTAATGCAATTATAATTAAAGGAATTACCCCTCAGAGGACAGGGCTGGCGAATTGGCTAAAATAGTTGGCTATCATGGTCAGGTTCAAGAGTTTTTAGTGCTTACTTCTTTGGCGTTGGGGAGGGGTTTATTTGGGAAGGTGTGGCTTATAATTTTAAAGGGCATGAAACCCAAAAAGATTGTTCATGTGAACACCATGATAAGGAATCAAGGTGCTGGGTCTAGCTGAGGCATGACATTAAGGGTGTTTTGAGCTACCTTAATTAGAGGGGTGCTAATACTATTTGTAGGACTGCTTTTAAATAGGAAAGAATAAGGTGTACTCACTAAGGGTGATTAGGAGCCACCAATCTTTAGCTTAAAAGGCTAACGCTGTGTCCTGGTTTAGCTTCTTAGTGTCAAGGGTTTTAGCCGCTAAACTAGTGCCCTTAATCATTTGGGTGCTGTTGTGGGACCCCGCAGTATTTTTAGTGTTATTTTAAATAAGGGTCTTAATAGGTTAGGATTCTAACATTGATAAGGCTCAATGTTCGAAATGTGTGAGAGGAACAGCTTCTAACACGATGGGCATAAAGCTGTGGTTTGCGCCGCAGATTTCTGAGCACTGACCATAAAAAATACCAGGGCGAGAGGCTATTAGGGCTGTTTGGTTTAAGCGTCCTGGTACGGCGTCCATTTTTACTCCTATAGAGGGGACTGCTCAGGAGTGAAGGACGTCTTCTGCGGATACTAATACTCGCACGGGTGATTCTGTTGGGATAACCATTCGGTGGTCAACTTCTAAAAGGCGAAATTGTCCGGGAACCAGGTCTTGGGTGGGTGTTATATAAGAATCGAAGCATAGTTCATTATAATCGGTGTACTCGTAGCTTCAGTACCATTGGTGTCCGATGGCCTTGACGGTTAAATGGGGGTTATTTACTTCTTCAATAAGGTAAAGGATTCGTAAAGAGGGTAGTGCAATAAGAATTAAAATAAGGGCTGGGAACACTGTTCAAATAATTTCTACTTCTTGTGAGTCTAGGATGAGTTTATTTGTTAAAGTTGTTGTTACTATGGCTACAATAATGTAAAGTACAAATGTGCTAATCAAAAAAACAATTATTAGGCTGTGGTCGTGGAAGTGTAGCAGTTCTTCCATAATGGGGGAGGCTGCATCTTGGAAGCCTAGTTGGGAGGCGTAGGACATGATAAGATGTGCGGGGGTTTAACCCACAATTATACCTTGACAAGGTAGTATAATGTTTTTATTAACATCTTATAAGGAAGTGGCAGAGTGGTTATGCTACTGGCTTGAAACCAGTCTACGGGGGTTCAATTCCTCCCTTTCTCGGCATTGTACTTGGACAAAGGCCGGTTCTTCGAAGGTGTGGTAGGGGGGAGGGCAGCCGTAAAGTCACTCTACATTAGTTGCAGTCTGTTCTACGGATAAAACTTCTCGTTTTGCTGAAAAAGCTTCTCAGAGGATAAATAGGAACATAATAACAGCTACAAGGGAGATTAAAGACCCGATAGAGGAGATTGTATTTCAAAGTGCATAGGCGTCGGGGTAATCGGAATAGCGTCGAGGCATACCTGCTAGGCCCAGAAAATGTTGGGGGAAGAATGTTAGATTAACACCTAAGAATATTACGGCGAAGTGAATTTTTGTTCAAAGCTTGTGTAAGGTGTAACCGGAGAAAAGAGGGAATCAGTGTACGAAGCCTCCTATGATAGCAAATACGGCCCCCATTGATAAAACATAGTGAAAATGAGCGACTACGTAGTAAGTATCATGAAGCATAATATCTAAAGAGGAATTTGCAAGGACAATGCCTGTTAAACCCCCAATTGTAAATAGGAAAATAAAACCAAGGGCCCACAATAGGGCGGCCTCTCATTTAATAGCTCCTCCGTGAAGAGTCGCTAATCAGCTGAAGACTTTTACCCCTGTGGGGATCGCGATAATTATTGTTGCGGATGTAAAGTATGCTCGTGTGTCTACGTCTATACCCACAGTAAACATGTGATGAGCTCAGACAATAAAACCTAAAAGGCCAATAGCCATTATAGCCCATACTATACCCATGTAACCAAAAGGTTCTTTTTTGCCTGCATAATAGGCAACAATATGGGAGATTATCCCGAAGCCCGGTAGAATAAGAATATAAACCTCAGGATGGCCAAAAAACCAGAAAAGGTGTTGGTAAAGGATTGGGTCACCACCTCCTGCAGGGTCAAAAAAAGTAGTATTTAAGTTTCGGTCTGTTAAGAGCATGGTAATACCAGCAGCTAAGACAGGAAGGGATAGGAGGAGAAGAATGGCTGTAATTAAGACGGATCACACGAAAAGGGGTGTCTGGTATTGTGTGAGAGCTGGGGGTTTCATATTAGTAATAGTTGTAATAAAGTTAATAGCCCCGAGGATTGATGAGACACCAGCTAGATGAAGGGAAAAAATGGTAAGATCTACAGAAGCACCTGCGTGTGCTAAGTTACTTGCTAAAGGAGGGTAAACTGTTCACCCGGTACCGGCCCCGGCTTCTACGGCGGAAGAGGATAATAAAAGTAAGAAGGATGGGGGGAGTAGCCAGAAGCTTATGTTATTTATTCGAGGGAATGCTATATCAGGGGCCCCAATTATTAAAGGTACGAGTCAGTTCCCGAAACCCCCGATTATAATAGGCATTACCATGAAGAAAATTATTACAAAGGCGTGTGCTGTAACAATAACATTATAAATTTGGTCGTCTCCTAGAAGGGCCCCGGGCTGGCTTAGTTCAGCCCGAATCAAGAGGCTGAGGGCAGTGCCGACCATACCTGCTCATGCACCAAAAATCAAATATAAGGTGCCGATATCTTTGTGGTTAGTGGAAAAAAATCAGCGTGTAATTATCACTGGCAAGGTGGCTGAGTAAGCGGTGGATTGTAATCCCACATACAGGGGTTTAAGCCCCCTCTTTGCCAAGTCTTGAGGTGTTACATGCCAGATTGCAAATCTGGAGAAGCAGGGTAGAACCTGCCGGGACTTTCCCGCCTTCCCCCCCCCTCGGCAGGCGGGAAAGTAGATGGATGCTCTTTGGCTTGGGCGCTTAGCTGTTAACTAAGAATTTGTAGGATCGAAGCCTACCCATCTAAATAAGGCTATAGCTTAATTAAAGCGTCTGTTTTGCATACAGAGGATGTGAGTTAATATCTTGTTAGTCTTACAGAGGTTGGGGGATTTTAACCCCCACTTAGGGCTTTGAAGGCTCTTGGTCTGCGTTAACCTAAATCTCTAGAAAGGGAACAGTATTAGGATAAGGGGGCTGGCGGGCAAGAAGAGAATAATTAAGGTTACAGATGAGGCCATGAAGATATCTTTAGAGGCTAGGTGGAGACGTCAAGGAGCAGCCCCGGGAATGGTGTTAGGGGCTTTAGTTAAAGCAAGGGCATAGGAGAGGCGGACGTAGAAGTAAAGGCTTAGTAGTGAGGATAGTGCAATTATTAGGGCCACGACTGTTATATTATGAGATGTTAATTCCATTAAGATAAACCATTTTGGTGCAAAGCCTAGGGTTGGTGGTAAACCCCCTAAAGAGAAGAGGATAAGGGGTGTTGAGATTAGGAGGGCATTATTTTTAGTTCAGGAAATGGCTAATGAGTTGACTGTGAGTCCTTTGGATATTGATAAAAGGGAGAATATGCAATAAGTGGTAATGACATAAAGAGTTAATGCTAGAAGGGTTAGGTGGGGGGCCATGGGAAGGGCGACTGCTATTCAACCCAGGTGGGCAATGGAGGAGTAGGCCATGATTTTTCGGGTCTGTGTCTGGCTTAAACCCCCAAGTCCGCCCACTAAGATGGAAATGACACCGAGGGTAATTATTAAAGAGGGTTCTGCTTTACTCGCCTGAAGTATTAGTGTTAAAGGAGCAATTTTTTGTCAAGTGGATAAGACTATTCCAGTGGTGAGGTTTAAACCTTGTAAGACGTCAGGCAGTCACGAGTGGGTTGGGGCTAATCCTAGTTTTAGCGCCAGGGCTAAGATAAGAAGGGATGTGGAGATTGGCTCTGAGAAGGGGTTAATAATTCACTCCCCCGTAAATCATGCTTTGATTACTGCAGAAAATAAGATTATGGCTGCTGCTGCTGCTTGTACAATAAAGTATTTGGTTGTGGCTTCTGCGGCTCGGGGGTGGTGGGTGTGAATTATAAGTGGAAGAATGGCTAATGTATTAATTTCAATCCCTATTCAGGCTAGTAATCAGTTTGAGCTGGTAAGGGTAATAGAGGTACCTATTAAAAGGCTGAGTACTACTAAGGGTAAAATAAGGGGGCTCATTAGTAAAAGAGGGATGTTAACCCACATTTTTGGGGTATGAACCCAAGAGCTTTTTTAGCTGATTTTACTAGAAAATGGTGTAGAGGTAGCACGAAGAGTTTTGATCTCTTAAGAAAGGGTTCAAACCCCTTTTTTCTAGGGGAGCTGGGGGGATTTTAACCCCCATATTACACTCTATCAAAGTGGCCCTTAAATTCAGGCACAGCTCCGGGGTTATTGTGGGGGGAGGCCATTAAACATAATAGGTGCTGCTAAGTGTCAGGTGATGAAGGCTAGAGTAAGGGGTAGAAAGTTTTTTCAGATGAGATGTATAAGTTGATCATAACGAAACCGAGGGTAGGAAGCACGTACTCATAAAAACAAAAGAGCTAACACGGATGCTTTTAGTATAAGATTTAAGGATGTTATGGCAGGGGTGGCGGGTATATGAAGAGCACCAAGAAACATTACGGCAGATATTGTATTTATGAGTAAAATGTTGGCGTATTCGGCTAGGAAGAAAAGGGCGAAGGGTCCTCCAGCATACTCTACATTAAAGCCTGAGACCAACTCTGATTCCCCCTCTGTAAGATCAAAGGGGGAGCGGTTAGTTTCTGCCAAGGTGGAGACATATCATATTATTGCCAATGGTCAAGCTGGTAGGATAAGTCAAACGGCTTCTTGGGTGACGCTAAAAACTTGTAATGTGAAGGCGCCGGTGAATACTACACCGCTTAAAATAATTAAACCAAGACTTACTTCATAGGAGATGGTTTGGGCGATTGCGCGTAGGGCTCCTATTAAAGCATATTTTGAATTAGAGGCTCAGCCTGAACCCAGAATACAGTAAACAGCAAGGCTAGATAAAGCCAAGATGAAAAGAATACTAAGGCTAATATCTGCTACCGGGTGGGGGAGAGGTATGGGGGCTCAGAGGGTGAGTGCAAGGGCTAGTGATAACATAGGTGCAACTAAAAATAATAAGCCGTTAGAGGTGAGGGGCAGAATGGGTTCTTTAGTAAATAGTTTGAGGCCGTCTGCGACTGGTTGAAGAAGGCCGTATGGGCCTACAACGTTTGGGCCTTTGCGTAATTGCATGTAGCCTAAAACTTTCCGTTCAATTAAGGTAAGAAATGCTACTGCAAGTAGGACGGGTACGATGAAAGTTAAAGGGTTGATTAAGTAAAGTATGAAGCTTGAAAGCACTACTAAGGAGAGGAGTTGAACCTCTGTTGAAAGGGCTTAGACCTTTAGCATTGTCCGGGCTCTGCCACCTTAATAAGCCATGATTTATGGCGGGGTAATTAACCCTTTTATCTATTTTATTTTATTTCAACAGGTAAGGGGTAAGGCATACTTAAAGAATGGGCCCTGCTTTTTCGGTCCTTTCGTACTAGGAAAAGCGGTAATCATAGATAGAAACTGACCTGGATTACTCCGGTCTGAACTCAGATCACGTAGGACTTTAATCGTTGAACAAACGAACCCTTAATAGCGGCTGCACCATTAGGATGTCCTGATCCAACATCGAGGTCGTAAACCCCCTTGTCGATATGGGCTCTAAAAGGGGATTGCGCTGTTATCCCTAGGGTAACTCATTTCGTTAATCGGCGGGCCGGATCATTATGTCAGAAGTTCTGTGGCCTTGGCTTGTTTGTCTGAGCTTTAAAAGATTAGTTCTTTTTCGACATGGGAGTTGTTGAGTTTTCCCAAGGTCGCCCCAACCAAAGACATTTTAAGGGCTTTAATTAATTTACAATTTTTTAACTGAGAGTAGTAATTTAAACCTAATTTGTCTAAAGCTCCATAGGGTCTTCTCGTCTTATGTATTTATCCCAGCTTCTGCACGGGGAGATCAATTTAATTGACTAAGGGTAGGAGACAGTCAGGCCCTCGTGATGCCATTCATACGAGTCTTCATTTAAAAGACAAGTTATTACGCTACCTTTGCACGGTTAAAATACCGCGGCCGTTGAACACGAAGTCACTGGGCAGGCGGGACCTCTTATTTTTATCACAAGAGGCGATGTTTTTGGTAAACAGGCGAGGCTTGAGTTTGCCGAGTTCCTTCTACACTCTTTTGTCTTTCCTTGTGGGCACACCTGTGTGGGTTTAACGGGTATTTATGGGCGTTTTTCTAGTTGTTTATAATAAGTCCAATATCCTCTTTATTTGGAGGCGTTAAGGGTCGGTGTTTGTTCGCTCCGACTTACACTTGTGCAAGGAGGGGGGCTTCCCCTTATTACTCATATTAGCATTATTTCTACTATATTAAATAGTATAACCTGATAATCAAAGAGGGTTAGGAGTTGTTTTCAGTATTAAGGGTTTGAGGGTGTATAAGAGCTATAACGCTTTCTGAGGTGGCTGCTTCTAGGCCCACTTAAATACCTTACCTTAAAATTTATTTATGATCCTTACCCTTCTGGAGGGGCTGTATTCTGTTTTAAAGGGCTGAACCCCTTTAAAATAACTACTACTACTTCTTTTGAACCTGTTTATGGTTGACTTAGCGGAAGTAAGGGGGAGAGGAAGTAATAGTGCTGAACTCTTATCCATTTCTCAGGTAACCAGCTATAACCAAGCCCGATAAGTTTTTCGCTTCTACTCAGGGCTCTTCCCACTCTTTTGCCACAGAGACGGGTTTACCCTTCAATAAGGTTGTCCCGGAGTAGCTCGCTTGGTTTCGGGTAATTAAACTACAGCTCGCTTTGCTTAATTTACGCTTGCTAAATCATGATGCAAAAGGTACAAGAATTAAGCTCTGCTTTTTAGCGTGTCACTTAGTTTTTCATTTCTTTTTCAACTTTCCCTTGCGGTACTTTTTCTATCGCTTCTAAGGCCTTTTTTGTCTCCCATACTAGGGCGGAAAAATGATTTGTTTAAATAATGTCTATCGATGACAAGGTTAAAAATAATTAAGTTTTGAAAATGATTAGTGTGCTAGTTGTTGAACTTCAGGATGACTCGAGTTGCACGGGTATCTTCTCGGTGTAAATGAGATGCTTTTCTTTTTAGCTACAGCCTGATTTTCCAAGAGCACCTTCCGGTACGCTTACCATGTTACGACTTGTCTCTCCGGGTAATAAAGGTTTTGTCATTTTAAGTAGTTAAATGTTGTTATTTGGAGAGAGTGACGGGCGGTGTGTACGCGCTTTATGGCCGACTTCAGGGGGGCACTCTGTTCCCCCCTTACTGCTAAATCCTCCTTTGAAAGTGGTGTTTCAGCACCTTGTTCGTAATATACTAAAATAGTCAATGTAGCCCACTACTAACCCTCTCATACGCTGCACCTCGACCTGACGTTTAGGGGATGAAACCAGTTGTGCTTACTATTAAACCTTCACAGGGTAAGCTGGAGACGGAGGTATACAGGCGGGAAGAACAAAAAAGGGTAAGGTTTAACGGGGATTATCGGTTGTAGAACAGGCTCCTCTAGGGGGGTTTAAAGCACCGCCAAGTCCTTTGGGTTTTAAGCTTATGCTCGTAATACCCGGGCGGATAATATGTAGTGTATTATCAGGGTTTATAGTTAGGCATAGTGGGGTATCTAATCCCAGTTTGTTTCCTAACTTTCGTGGGTTCAAATAGATTAGGGCTACTTTCGTTCATGGTTTTCTTCACTCCGTAACGTACAACAGTCAGGGATGAGTTCGGCCCTAGTTTTAAATTAATCTAACCACCCTTTACGCCGTGTCTATCAATTTGGGCCCTCCGTATCACCGCGGTAGCTGGCACGAAGTTTACCGGCCCTGTAAGCTGCTGCTAAGTCAAGTTTTCACTTATGGCTTAATATTTATCACTGCTGTATACCCTTGGGGGTGTGGCTGAGCAAGGCGTCGTGGGCTTTGTAGTGAGCCTGATACCAGCTCCTAGATCTCATAAGAAAGTTGTGGGCATCCTCACGGGGGTGCGGAGACTTGCATGTATAAACTCAGCTAATACTGATAGTAAAGTCAGGACCAAGCCTTTGTGCCTGCGAGGCTTTCTAGGGCCTATCTTAACATTTTCAATGTTACGCCTTAATTAAGCTACACTAGC